ATTATCGTAGATTATCGTATATATTTCATGTAGAAACATATAGAAATGATGAATAAGCCCATTTATTTACACTTTTAATTTACATTTATATTTATTATATACTTAACTTAATATATGTTTAAGTATGCATCTATGTTATATACTTTGATATACTTATATAATCTATTTAATATATTATATATATATTAGTATCTCTATATAGATTACTATTTCTACGCCGTATTAGATTTATTCCTTATTAGTATATACATAATATACTCTTATATTCTATATTCTTTAGTATTGTATATACTCAATACTCACTTAAGTAGAATTCTATATATATAGTATAATTGAATATATCTTTATAACAGGATAAAATGTTAATATAACAACAAATATAACAATAAATAAGAGGTACAAATATTAAATTATTAAATCGAGGTACTCATTCTATGACAATTATCAGCAACTTACCCGCTATTTTTGTGCCTTTAGTAGGCTTAGTATTTCCGGCAATTGCAATGGTTTCTTTATCTCTTCATGTTCAAAAAAACAAGATTTTTTAGATATTATGGGATTTAATCTTATCTATTGTTTTTTCAAGACTTAGGCTTACTTGGATCATAGTACAATTCTCTATGTAGTAGAATATGGTATAATGTGTAGCTTCTTCCGAACAGAAGCTCGTATGCATAAACACGATCTATGGGAAAATGAATTATAGCTATTTGAAGATAAATCATTATCGGGATGAATTTCTGAAACGTAAAGTCAATATATCTAAATGTCTGTGGATATCTATAAGAAATCATAAAAAAAAAGATGTTATTAGTTTAGTTTATCTCTAAGCAATTGATGAATTACTCCTAAAGCTTCACATCATAATAGTGCTAGTCGATGAGGATTACTTCGGAAACAAAAAAATTAAAGTCAAATTTATTGGGGTTTATCTCCCAATTACAATAAAATGCAACTAGATCTAGTATAGTATGAGTTGGCGATCAGACCGTATATGGATAGAACTTATAGCGGGGTCTCGAAAACCGAGTAATGTCTGCTGGGCTTTTATCCTTTTTTTAGGTTCATTAGGGTTTTTATTGGTTGGAACTTCTAGTTATCTTGGTAGGAATCTTATACCGTTATTTCCCTCTCAGCAAATAATTTTTTTTCCACAAGGAATCGTTATGTCTTTCTATGGAATCGCGGGTCTTTTTATTAGTTCATATTTGTGGTCCACAATTTCGTGGAATGTGGGTAGTGGTTATGATCGATTCGATATAAAAGAAGGAATAGTATGTATTTTTCGTTGGGGATTTCCTGGAAAAAATCGTCGCATCTTTCTCCGATTCCTTATGAAAGACATTCAATCCATCCGAATAGAAGTTAAAGAGGGTATTTATGCTCGTCGTGTCCTTTATATGGAAATCAGAGGCCAGGGGTCCATTCCCTTGACTCGTACCGATGAGAATTTGACTCTACGAGAAATTGAACAGAAAGCTGCTGAATTGGCCTATTTCTTGTGTGTACCAATTGAAGTATTTTGAAAAAAGGCGAATGCTTTCTTATTCTTAGCAAAAGGGAAAAAACTATAACTCAAGAATTCTCTTTCTCTTTTTTCTATAGCATAACTTAACTGAAGTTTCTGCCGAACTCTGATTAGAACAAAAAAAAGTAAACGTACACGGACCAATCCTAAAGCGAAATAGTTTTTATCCATAAATTCTTTTTTATGAGTATGTAAATCCACTTAAATCAATTCAGTAACGGAACAAGTAAGAAATCGGAATAAAGAATTTCTCTTTTTTTTTTTTCAATATTGTGAATTTAGTAAATACAGATAGATTCTCTCTTGTAAATCATCTCTCCTTTTTTGTTAATCAACATTTTTTATCTTTTTTTGTGCTCTTTAATTACCAACCGATTGGACCGCTTATAATGATAACATTTCTATCTTGTTTTGACACTCATTTTTGATCATAGCATCGCAGTATTCTTCAGAAAATTCTATCAATTATTCCTGTACTGAGGGTGGCCAGCGATTTTTTTTTTCGAAATTTTTGGATATTTTGATAAACTGGGAGTTCTTTCGTCTCGAAATTCGAATTCATTATTTGAAATGGCTTTTTCGTGCATTCATCCAAAGGGGACAATTGCTTCGAATCATATATTTTGAAAGAATATTCTATAGAATATTCTAGTTTATTTATTTCTTCATTCAATTTGAAGTGGAATCTTTCTTATTCTATTTCTGTATTTCTATATTGTTTTTCTGTATTCTTTCTAAATTCAAAGACCAACCCATTGTCATTGTACGGAATCACAAATAAAAAACGGAGAATAGGCTCATTCTAATGTAATAGAACTGATATTTGATATAAATCTTAGTATCGTATAGAGAGAGTCGACGAATGAGATGAGTTCATTTCAAAATTCACAGATGAGCAAATGGCAAAAAAGAACGCATTTATTTCCCTTTTATATCTTGCATCGATAGTATTTTTGCCTTGGTGGATCTCTCTCTCATTTACATTTAATAAAAGTCTGGAATCTTGGGTTAATAATTGGTGGAATACTAAGCCCTCCGAAATCTTTTTGAATGATATTCAAGAAAAGAATATTCTAAAAAAATTCATAGAATTAGAGGAACTCTCCCTCTTCGACGAAATTCTAAAGGAATACCCGGAAAGGCGTTTACAAAAGCTTCACATTGGGGTTTACAACGAAACGATCCAATTGCTCAAGATGCACAATGAGGGTCGTATCCATACGATTTTACATTTCTCAACAAATATAATTTCTTTCGTTATTCTAAGTGTTTATTCTATTCTAAGTAATGAAGAACTTATTTTTCTTAACTCTTGTCTTCAAGAATTTCTATATAATTTAAGCGACACAATAAAAGCTTTTTCTATTCTTTTATTAACTGATTTATGTATAGGATTCCATTCGCCCCATGGTTGGGAACTAATGATTGCCTCTATCTACAAAGATTTTGGATTTGCTCAAAATGATCAAATTATATCCGGCGTTGTTTCTACTTTTCCAGTCATTTTAGATACAATTTTTAAATATTGGATTTTTCGTTATTTAAATCGTGTATCTCCGTCACTTGTAGTGATTTATCATTCAATGAATGATTGAAAAATGATCGACCGATCCAATTATAATGTTTCTTACTTTGTAACATAAGTAAAACAGTCAAAATTGTACTTATTTTTTCTACCCACCCGGGGGATTCCTTCAATATTCGAGTAAAATTATTTCATTAAATAACAGAATCATAGATAGGAAACTATACTAGTGACTTATCTAATTTTATTGTAGAAATTTTCGGGATCAATGATTGGACTATGCAAATGAGAAATACCTTTTCTTGGATAAAGGAAGAGATTATTCGATTCATTTCCGTATCGCTCATAATATATATAATAACTCGGGTGCCCATTTCAAATGCGTATCCTATTTTTGCACAGCAGAGTTATGAAAATCCACGAGAAGCGACTGGCCGTATTGTATGTGCCAATTGCCATTTAGCTAACAAGCCCGTGGATATCGAGGTTCCACAAGCCGTACTTCCTGATACTGTATTTGAAGCAGTTGTTCGAATTCCTTATGATCTGCAACTGAAACAAGTTCTTGCTAATGGTAAAAAAGGAGCCTTAAATGTGGGAGCTGTTCTAATTTTACCTGAGGGGTTTGAATTAGCCCCTCCCGATCGTATCTCGCCCGAGATTAAAGAAAAGATAAGAAATCTGTCTTTTCAGAGCTATCGCCCCACGAAAAAAAATATTCTTGTGATAGGTCCTGTTCCTGGTCAAAAATATAGTGAAATCACCTTTCCTATTCTTTCCCCAGACCCCGCTACTAAGAAAGACGTTCACTTCTTAAAATATCCCATATACGTAGGCGGGAACAGGGGAAGGGGTCAGATTTATCCCGACGGGAGCAAGAGTAACAATAATGTTTATAATGCTACAGCGGCGGGTATCGTAAGCAAAATCATACGAAAAGAAAAAGGGGGATACGAAATAACCATAGTGGATGCATCGGATGGACGTCAAGTGGTTGATATTATCCCTCCAGGACCAGAACTTCTTGTTTCAGAGGGCGAATCCATCAAATTGGATCAATCGTTAACGAGTAATCCTAACGTGGGTGGATTTGGTCAGGGGGATGCGGAAATAGTACTTCAAGATCCATTACGTGTACAAGGCCTTTTGCTCTTCTTGGCATCTATTATTTTGGCACAAATCTTTTTGGTTCTTAAAAAGAAACAGTTTGAGAAGGTTCAATTGTCTGAAATGAATTTCTAGTTTATCAATATCAAGTTCTAAAAAAAACCAAATTTTTGTTGGAAATTGTGTTATCTAATTCTGTATGATCAAAAAAAACTTATGAAAAGCCTTTTGCTTCTTTATATTCTTTTTCTATCAGATTTTGGGAATTACTTGTACCGCATTATTAGTCATAGTATGTATGCTGTGAAGAAGACTATTTGACTTTACTTACCTCTTCTTTATTCCTTTGTTTTTTCAATAAAAAAAATGGAAATAAAATGGAAGCGGTATGATTATGTTACTATTGTCAGATTTAAATGCCATAGAATGAATCAATCGTTTTCTATTCTAATAGAATAAAAGTTGACTAAATACGAAACATAAGATAAATAATCGGAGAATATAAACCAAAGTATAAAAAAGATGAATGAGAGGAAAAAAGAATTCGATTCTAAGAGGGATTATTTGTCTTCCTAGTCTTTGACACAAGAAAAGGTATTTTCCACAACCCTTTAACTTGTGTCGAAATAATAATAATTCTTGATCTCGTTCGTGAAAGATTCCTATTTGTAGTTTCCATTTTTTTCGAGTTTTATCAGAAACCTTTTTTAGATTTATTACATAAATCATAAATAAAGTAGTAATGGTGGACAAACAAAAAATATAGGAAAATTTATTGAACAAATAGAACTTCTTCAATAAACTTATGAACTTATAAAAATAGAAGTATATATATTATTA